TTATTTATCTCTATTTCTTCAATTTTTTTTTATTGAAACTTAGGGAAGTACTTTAGAAACATATGTATAAAAAAACATATTTTATTGAGTCCCTTCATGCCTACTATAACTAGTTATTTCGGTTTTCTACTAGCAGCTTTAACTATAACCTCAGTTATATTTATTGGTCTAAGCAAAATACGACTTATTTGAAATTAATTTAATGAAGATTTTTTTATAAAAAAGAAGTTCTGTGGTATTTCATATGTTCGATAGTTCCCTACTGGGTTAATTACCCAATATTTGGTCATTGCGATTCATCGGCAATACAGATTAAGAGCTAGGAATAGCTAGTACCTCTCTTTTCTCCCTTTAAAAAATGAAAATAAAATTTAAATGATTGAAGTTTTTTTATTTGGAATCGTCTTAGGTCTAATTCCTATTACTTTGGCTGGATTATTCGTAACTGCTTATTTACAATATAGGCGTGGTGATCAGTTGGACTTTTGATTAATTAACATCTCTTTTTTACTGACCTCCTTCTTGCTTTCATATGCGGGAGGTCTAATTCAGATTGCTGCTCAATTCTTTGCGAACAGTGGAATTTTGACACAATCTAATAAACAAGAGTGAAATCACGCTCTGTAGGATTTGAACCTACGACATTGGGTTTTGGAGACCCACGTTCTACCGAACTGAACTAAGAGCGCTTTTCTTTTTTTTTCTAAAAAATGAAAAGGCTATAAACTATAAAGAGGAATTCTTTAACCCGAATCGATTTTGTAAGTATATACTATATCGTAAGTATATACTATATCATAGTATATCATAAATTTCAGAATTATATGTATGCCCAATAAAAGATAGATCTAAAATAGATCCCTCGTTACTGCTCAGAAGAGCAGTAATAGGTAGGGATGACAGGATTTGAACCCGTGACATTTTGTACCCAAAACAAACGCGCTACCAAGCTGCGCTACATCCCTTTCAATTGATTTACAGTGTCATTGTATAGAATTCCTGCCTTGTTTTACACATCCTTCTTCTTTTTTATTGGTATATCAAATTAATTTATTCTTTTTTTGTCTCATATCAGATAACAAACATATAATTAAAATTTTTACTTTTTTTACGAGAATTCTATCAATTTAAATTTTACATAAAAGGCGTTTCAATTTGAAAATGGAATCTATAAGATCGTTCTAGTAGACAATATTTCAATTCTAATTTTGAAAATGGGGGTTACATATACAAGAACTTCTTAACTATTCTTAACTACATGTACATCTGTAGTTATATATATTACTATATATAATGTAATACAATAAATAAGAAAGAAGGAGGATTTCAAATGCGAGATCTAAAAACATATCTTTCCGTAGCGCCGGTACTAAGTACTCTATGGTTCGTTTCATTAGCAGGTTTATTAATAGAGATTAATCGTTTATTTCCAGATGCATTAACATTTCCCTTTTTTTAATTCTAGTTATTAACATCAGAAAGGGGTGAAAAAATTTAGAGATACAATCAACGATCGGGGACTAATTACCTCCCCCTTTTTATAATTTTTTTTATAATTAATTAGAAAGGGGGGGGGGTCGAAAGGTCATAAAAACGTGGGTTCAGGATTTATTAATCGAACGAAAAAAAGGTGTTGCTAGGTAAATAGTATCCTATGAGATACTTAAAAAATACTGTACAAAGATTTTAAATATAGTTTTTAAAAAATCATTGTATTGCTTATTTTTTTATTTAATTACTAAATAATATTCATTGCAACAAAATATTTCCAAATTTTTTTAGTTAACAGCTTCTATTTTTTTTGGTTCTTGTTCTTTCTGGATCCTAAAATGAAAATAGAAGATTGGGGTGAATCATAAATCCAAAGGAGGTTTCATGGCCAAGGGTAAAGATGTTCGAGTAACAATAATTTTGGAATGTACCTGTTGTGTTCGAAATGATATTAAGAAAGAATCGGCGGGAATTTCCAGATATATTACTCAAAAGAATCGACATAACACCCCTAGTCGATTGGAATTGAGAAAATTCTGTCCCTTTTGTTATAAACATACAATTCACGGGGAAATAAAGAAATAGATAAAATTGAGTGCTTGTATGTCAACTGTTATTTTAATAACAGGAATAATGATAGTATCTATATATATATTACATAATATATAAATATAAACAAATAAATCAATATAAAGAAATCTAATCCTATATTCTTAATTCTATATATAAACTCTATCCTATATAGAATATAAATATAAATAGTTTTTATTTTGATCCGATCAAAATAGGATTTTAGAGATAAGGAATAAAAAAATTATGAATAAATCTAAGCGACTTTTTACTAAATCCAAGCGATCTTTTCGTAGGCGTTTGCCCCCGATCCAATCGGGGGATCGAATTGATTATAGAAACATGAGTTTAATTAGTCGATTTATTAGTGAACAAGGAAAAATATTATCTAGACGGGTGAATAGAGTGACTTTAAAACAACAACGATTAATTACTATTGCTATAAAACAAGCTCGTATTTTATCTTTGTTACCTTTTCTTAATAATCAGAAACAATTTGAAAGAAGTGAGTCGACCCCCAGAACTACTAGCCTTAGAACCAGAAAAAAATAGACTTATTCTTCAATTGAATAACAATTCCAATCTCAAGGAATTAAAAAAGAGATTAATATTTTGTTCGAAAAATGAAATCAAGAATAAAATTTTGATTGTTACGTCTGTGTCTGTCATAAAAAAAAAAAAAAAAAAAAGAATCGTCGAAAAGAAAAAAAAAATAACTTTTTTTTTTAGCGACTATATACCCTTATTTTATTTTTTATAATACTAATTTCTACTCTACCTTCCCGAGCCCATTCTCCTTAGAACTCTATTTCAAATATTTTAGTGGATTTCCTACAACCCCCTTATTTTTTGATCTCATTCGAAATCGTATAAAGACAACTCCTATTTAATAGAGCTATTTGTGCAAGTATTTTACGATTAAGAAGTAATTGCTTCTTGTACAGATTGTGTATGAATTGGTTATAACTATAGAATACCCCCGTTTCGTGAATTACGGCATTTATTCGAGTGATCCATAAACGACGAAAATCCCTTTTTCTTTTACCCCTATCCCGATGAGCCGATACTAAAGCTCTTATTCTCTGTTGAGTCATAGTTCGTGTAAGTCGTGAATGAGCCCCTCGAAAACTTGATGCAAATAAACGAAGTTTTGTTCTGCGCCTCCGAGCTATATATCCGCGTTTAATTCTAGTCATTGAATAAATCAAACTTTGATGAATAACTAATTATTTTTTTAGTTATTCTTTTCCCCTTTACTAGTCTATTAATAACCACACGAATTATTCCAATGTATAAAAAAAATTCCAATGGCTTTTGCTACTCTAACCTTCCCCACCACTATTTTTTTGCTAGGTATTTTCCTTTACTTTGAAAGGAGAAATTACCTTGATACTTAATATAAAAAATAGAATAACTACAAAAAGTAGTAAATATAAATGGATAAATAGTGGGTTCCATCGTTTCTATGGTTACTTCTAAAACGGTGAGGTCCTCTCTATACACCGGAGCTCCTTCTTTTAATTTATCAATACTATTGGTAACTTGTACAATTAACATTCTTTGGCTCTACCACATGAATATTCCAGTAATAGGTCTTTCACAATGAGATCCACTTTATACAGTAACGGTATTTCATTTTAAAAATTTATTTGGTCGTTTACCCTGTTAGTCCGTTCTTTTCTTTCAAGAGTGGAATCTTTTTAATAAAAAATTTAATTTCCCCCGCTTAATGGATAACCATTTGTTATCATTGGGGGTTTTCTAAAAAATGGAGTTGATTGGATTTGCACCAATGTAAACCATAAGTTTAAGACACAATAGAAGATATGAACGATCTATCTTTTTTAAATCATGAATCGAGTTCCTACATTATATTTTATTCAAAGGTACTGATACTTTATATTTAAAAAAGAATTTCCTTTTTTTGTTTCAGTCTATGATCTAAACGAGTCGCACATACACCCGAGTACATGTTCCTCGTCGCTGAGGGCATCCCCGAAGCGCTGGGGATTTCGTAACATTTCGGATTGGCTGTCTTGTATTTCTAATAAGTTGTTTAATGGTTGGCATACGGAATCGTATAAATAATGGGCTGGTTTAGATTGGTTCTAACCGGCTAATTCTGAATTACTTCTCTTCAAGATTCTCTTCAATATATTTTTTTTATATTGAAGAGAATATGAAACTACACCTTTAATCTAAAAAGATATAAAATTATAAATTGTAGATTTACATGAAATCGCTCCTATTTTTTATTGAACCGCTACAAGATCAACAATTCCATGAGCTTGGGCTTCTGTTGCTGACATAAAAACATCCCTTTCCATGTCTTCGGATACAACCCATATAGGTTTGCCCGTTCTTTGTACATAAACCCTTGTGATGGTTTCGCGAAGTTTTAGTAGTTCTTCCGCTTCCAAGATAAATTCTCCCGTTTGTGCCTCATAAAACGAACTAGCGGGTTGATGGATCATTACCCTGATGATATAATAGAAAAGTTCTTATATTTCGCAGAATGAGGTGAGATAACCAAAAAAGCATAGAAAATTTAAAAACCGTACAGGCTTTTTTGTGCATTGCATACGGCTCCACAATGGAATTTACGTTTTTTTTTTACCTTTCTTTTTGGCGAACGAAAACAAAATATAGGTTGTATTATACGCAGATCCATAAATGATCCAATTACCATCCTTCTTTTTTGTAGGAGTTAAAAAAATACTATGATGGTTCCGTTGCTTTATATATCATTTTTATGATTCAGCAATCCCAAAGTGTCTTTTTTAATATAAATTTTTTAAATAAACTTCCGGTGTGAAAACAAAGTTTGTGACGCTGAGATGTGCCCGAATAGGTAAGATATCGTTTGAAATACCCCTTCCTTATCTCATACTACTCTTTCAATATATAATCTAATTTTCTTTTTTTTTTTTTATCTCAAAAATTTCATATCGAATTCGAAGTGCCATGCTATTATTACTTAGACTAATTCATATTTCCGGTGGCGAAGGCATAGTATTTTTTCTCTAAAATAAAAACTCATTGGCGCCAAGCGTGAGGGAATGCTATACGTTTGGTAATTGCTCCTCCGACTAGGATAAAGGATGCTATTGAAGCGCCCAACCCCATGCATATTGTCTGTACATCGGGTCGCACAAATTGCATAGTATCATAAATAGCCATTCCAGATATTACCCATCCGCCAGGAGAGTTTATAAACAAATAAAGATCTTTGGTATCCTTTTCTATACTTAGATATATCATAAGACTAATAAGTTGATTCGAGATTTCGGTATCAACCTCTTGGCCTAAAAAAAATAATCTTTCTCGATAAAGTCGGTTGATTAGGATAAAAATTTATTCCTTAGGAGCCGTACAGGCACCTTTTGATGCATACGGTTCAATAAAAATTGTGAAAAAATCAATGTGTCGATTACAACCCCCTTTTTTTCATAGAGGGCTTTTCTTTCTAACTTTTAAGGTAAGGGCTTGCTACCTTTTTAAAAGTAAAAGAAAAAAGACGTTTTGGCCCCTTTTATTAGATATTATAATCCTATAATAAAACGATTGATTAAGCCTGTCAGACTAACTTGATTCATTGATATTTTTTTTTTCATCGAGATTCAGTTGAAATGGCGATGGGTTTTTCTTGTTCCTGAACGGGCTTCTTCCTTTTTTATTCTATTTTTTAGGTTTATGCTCTACCCCGAGTAAAAGGAAAAGTTTGCCCGATTTTGATTTGCACATATAGGACAAATGAACCAAATACCGCGTCTTTTTTTACTACTCCTTATTTTTTTTTTCAATTCATTTCTTTCACATGTCTTCTGTCAAAAAGTCACCAAAATTTGAATTATATTATTTGATTTGATCAACAGTTTTAGATCACCCTGTTTAATTTTTTTTTTTTTAATAGACACTTTTATCATAATTTTGCATATCATAACAAGTAGTAATAATAAAAATATTATATATTAATTATCAATTGGGTTTTTGCTAAACGGAGCCTGGATACTTCATTTTATTAGTCCGATCACGTAAACCATAAAATTTTGATAATCAAATATCAATCTAAATACTCCCTGCATTTAATTCCACTTTATTTTTTGCGCTTCGCATTACAAATTTTTGATAATTAAATCAATCTTTTTGGGCGAAACGGAGGATATCTCGATCGAGGGAGAAAATGGGGTAAATCCCATATAGCCCAATATATCTGACAAGTCGCACTATATGTCAACCCAAGATGTATCTCCTTCTCCAGGACTTCGAAAAGGTACTTTTGGAACGCCAATAGGCATGAAATTAAAAAAAGAGAATGAAGTTCTCTATTTAACTTTGATGTGGAAACGTAAGACTGGGGTTTCTTTTTTTAATAATATTATCCTTTTTTCCTACTTTAATTAATCATATTTAAATTAATCATATTTAATACATCAAGTTGAATAAGCTAAAATAAAATATAAAATATAAAGTAAAGTAAGAGATAATGAATAAAAATAAAGGAAATTTTTTACGAGCGGGCTTCTTAATTATGAACAACAATAGCTATCTTGGTTCATATAAAATAGGATTAACCCCCATTGCGTATTGGTACTTATCGGATATAGAATAGATCCGCTTCCCTTTTTTCCTATGAATCGAATTGTTCCATTATTACTAATAGAATAGAACAAATATTAATACTTTCTACGAAATAATTACCTAAAAAAGGGGGTCCGTAGCATCGTTTTTTCCAATGCAATAAAGTTACATAGTGTCTATTTTTCGTTGATAAAGGGGTATTTCCATGGGTTTGCCTTGGTATCGTGTTCATACTGTTGTATTGAATGATCCCGGTCGTTTGCTTTCTGTTCATATAATGCATACTGCTCTAGTTGCTGGTTGGGCCGGTTCGATGGCTCTATATGAATTAGCAGTTTTTGATCCCTCCGACCCTGTTCTTGATCCAATGTGGAGACAAGGTATGTTCGTTATACCTTTCATGACTCGTTTAGGAATAACCAACTCGTGGGGCGGTTGGAATATTACAGGAGGGACTATAACGAACCCCGGTCTTTGGAGTTACGAGGGGGTAGCCGCAGCACATATCGTGTTTTCTGGCTTATGCTTCTTGGCATCTATTTGGCATTGGGTATATTGGGATCTAGAAATTTTTTGTGATGAACGTACAGGAAAACCTTCGTTGGATTTGCCTAAGATTTTTGGAATTCATTTATTTCTTTCAGGAGTGGCTTGCTTTGGTTTTGGCGCATTTCATGTAACAGGATTATATGGTCCTGGAATATGGGTATCCGACCCTTATGGACTAACCGGAAAGGTCCAACCCGTAAATCCGGCGTGGGGCGTGGAGGGTTTTGACCCTTTTGTTCCGGGAGGAATAGCCTCCCATCATATTGCAGCAGGGACGTTGGGTATATTAGCGGGCTTATTCCACCTTAGTGTTCGTCCGCCTCAACGTCTATACAAGGGATTACGTATGGGTAATATTGAAACCGTCCTTTCCAGCAGTATTGCTGCTGTCTTTTTTGCAGCTTTTGTTGTTGCTGGAACTATGTGGTATGGTTCTGCAACTACTCCCATCGAATTATTTGGTCCTACTCGTTATCAATGGGATCAGGGATATTTTCAACAAGAAATATATCGAAGAGTTAGTGCTGGACTAGCTGAAAATCAAAGTTTATCAGAAGCTTGGGCTAAAATTCCTGAAAAATTAGCTTTTTATGATTATATTGGTAATAATCCAGCAAAAGGGGGGTTATTCCGAGCGGGTTCAATGGACAACGGGGATGGAATAGCTGTTGGATGGTTAGGACACCCCGTCTTTAGAAATAAAGAAGGACGTGAACTTTTTGTACGCCGTATGCCTACTTTTTTTGAAACATTTCCGGTTGTTTTGGTAGACGGAGACGGAATTGTTAGAGCCGACGTCCCATTTAGAAGGGCGGAATCCAAATATAGTGTTGAACAAGTAGGTGTAACTGTTGAGTTTTATGGTGGTGAACTCAACGGAGTTAGTTATAGTGATCCTGCAACTGTGAAAAAGTATGCTAGACGGGCTCAATTGGGTGAGATTTTTGAATTAGATCGTGCTACTTTGAAATCCGATGGTGTTTTTCGTAGCAGTCCAAGAGGTTGGTTTACTTTTGGGCATGCTTCGTTTGCTCTACTTTTCTTCTTTGGACACATTTGGCATGGTGCTAGAACCCTTTTCAGAGATGTTTTTGCTGGTATTGATCCAGATTTGGATGCTCAAGTAGAATTTGGGGCATTCCAAAAACTTGGAGATCCAACTACAAAAAGACAAGCAGTCTGATGCAACATTGCTTTTTCTTATAGTTTATGTTTGCGATTTTATTTAGGGTACTGTATGAATCTTGATTTAAATCGCTGCCGTTTCTTTGACTCTTTCTTTATCCGTAGGGATACTCACAAGTAAACATAAACAAAACAGGTATGAAAGCTATAATTGTAAACCACGATCAAATTTATGGAAGCATTGGTTTATACATTTCTCTTAGTATCGACTTTAGGAATAATTTTTTTCGCTATTTTTTTTCGGGAACCGCCTAAAATTTCAACTAAAAAATGAAAGAATTTTTCATTATCTTCATTGACGTAATAAGCCTCCAAATATTTGGAGGCTTATTACGTCAACTAGTCCCCGTGTTCCTCGAATGGATCTCTTAGTTGTTGAGAGGGTTGCCCAAAGGCAGTATATAGAGCATACCCAGTAAAACTTACAAGTAACCCAGATATAAAGATGGCGACTAGGGTTGCTGTTTCCATTATTATAGAATTGAAAGACCACAATGGATCTATGCTAAGATCGTTTATTTACAACGGAATGGTATACAAAGTCAACAGATCGTAATGAATACAAAATAAGATTTATGGCTACACAAACTGTTGAGGATAGTTCTAGATCTGGTCCAAGAAGCACTAGTGCAGGGAAGTTATTGAAACCATTGAATTCCGAATATGGTAAAGTAGCTCCTGGATGGGGAACGACCCCTTTGATGGGTGTTGCAATGGCTCTATTTGCGGTATTCCTATCTATTATTTTAGAGATTTATAATTCTTCTGTTCTACTGGATGGAATTTCAGTGAATTAGACTGAGAAGAATCTTTAAGTCCTAACTTTTAGTTCGATATAAAAAAGTAAATTATGTAGGTATAAAAATTTTAGCCTATTTTCCTTTGGTAGTTCGACCGCGAAATTTTTTTCTGCATTGTATATTTCCGGAATATGAGTGTGTGACTTGTTAGAATTGACCCTATGGATAGTACAGAGAATGGGGTCTGTCATCTTTATCAAGATGGTTTTACTCCGTCGGATATTCATTCGAGTATCTGGAACACGAAATAGATCAAATAGATCACAAAGTATTCGAACTATGATTCATACTTAATAATCAGACCTCGTAGCCGGGCTTCTTTCCGTTCTATCTTATAAACTTTAATAAATAAAAATATTTTTCTGCTTTTAAACTCTTATTTGGATCAAAGGACAAGCGCTTCTTTGTATTTTATTTTTTAGTCATTATAGCTTTTTTTTATTGAATAAGTGAATCCAATGGTTCTCACTCAGTGAACTTTGGACTTTGAAGGTTTTATTGAATTATCGTGGTTCTCGTATGAATCTGAGGTTTAAATTGATTAGTTAAGTAGGGTCTTAACAAGAGAATTCCTATCAATAATAAAGAAAACAAGAAAAAATCCGCATTCCCATTCCATACAATACAAATACCAAATAAAAAAGACAATAAAGATAGGTAATCTAGAAGATTCAAGAGGCCTGTAACGATCAACACAACATAAAGACGAACGAGCTGACTTGATTTTTTGGCATTTAACCACAAAGAAGAGCTTTCGCGTTTTGACTCTTTCATATCTTTAACTAATATTGAATGATAGAAAAGTTTAAAACTTTATATTCCAT